GGATTTTTTTCTATTTAAAGTAGATCGATTTAGATAACGTATCTATAAGCAAAGTAATATACTTCAAACAAAGTAGGAATTCGCAAGATGGAGAAAATCATTGCAGTTATTATAGGGAAGTCTAGGGACTTAGAGCATATCCTATTTGAAGGAGGATGGAATTCAAATAGGGTAAGGGATCCTTCCTTCTATTGATTTGATAGAAATTCGTTTTTCTTTTCCTGTCTCTATGATTTTCGAAGAATGAGCCTGTGGTAATGCTTTTATCTCTATTCTATGGCGCAAGCGACCGTCCAGTCTATAAACAAGTACTAATGAGAAAATGAAAACTATACTAAAGGAAACATAGGATCTCTATCCTAAAATCTAAAAATAGGACATATTAGGGCTATACGGATTCGAACCGTAGACCTTCTCGGTAAAACAGATCAAACGGATTATTATCGAAATGATTCGAACTGTTTCAAAGACTCAACATGCATTTTTTTGCATTGGGCTCTTTCATCAACTGATGTAAAGATCAGTTAGTCCACCATAGTTTTTCTTTACGGAAAGATAATGAGATGGCTCCCTGTGCTCTGATTGATTATTTGTATTATGATCTATCTAGGAGCAATACCAAAGTGTTTCAAAGGAGGATTACCTTGACTTAGGTCTGCCTCCGGCCTAAATTAAATCAACCTAAGTGAAATGGAGTCTCTATCGTTCCGCTGCAAGAGTTGACTATGAGACTTCATACACCTTAAAGTTCATAGAACGAAAAGAAGTTTTTTGGAGGCCCTTATCCTCATTACGCCTAGCATTTAGTGGGCTGGATATTTACCTTATCAACTAGCAAATCAATAAGGGTTCTATTTGATTAGGCACCTGAATTGGCACCTGAATCAGACTGAACCGACTGTTTGTCAGGCTACTGTTCTCCTATTCTCTCGAATCCATGAAGTAAGACATTGATTTTGCAATAAGATCAATTATGTTCATTGCATAATAAGCTCCCTTGAAAAGCATTGGCGCACGTGTAAGCGAGTTGCTCTACCGAACTGAGCTATAGCCCTTGTCAGAGATATCTTAACATATAGATAATTTCTTGTCAAGATTAATATTCTCTAATGCCAGAGGATATCCCTTTGATCTGCTTACTATATAACATAGTAATAACGGAGCAGTATTGCTTATAAAAAGGATTCGATCTATAATCGATCGAAGTAATGGGTCTTCCTTTGTGGTGATAAATTGCCTACTTAACTCAGTGGTTAGAGTATTGCTTTCATACGGCGGGAGTCATTGGTTCAAATCCAATAGTAGGTAGGTAGGTAGAAAAATTACTAGATAGCATTGGACTTACTTCGCTTCGCTATCTAATAACTTTTTCTACTCCTCTTCCCTTTTTCTTTGTATCAACTAAACCTTTGGATTGTCTTCAATTGGATGGGGGAATCCAATTGATAGCCTCGACTCGTATCCTAGCTCGTCTGAGAGCTAGCTTCGCTTCAACCAATTCTTTCGTACCCTCAGCTCTACTCAAGTTAGCTTCGGCTATTTCAAGTGCCTGTTGAGCTTCTTCCGGATCAATGTCACTACCCAGTTCCGCATCATTTCCTAAAATGATGATCTCATTATTAACTATTCTCGCAAAACCGCTCCACAGAACCGCCGTTAACCATTGGTCGTTGAGGAGGCGTATTCTCAAAGGACCCATATCTACAGCTGTGTTAATGGGGGCGTGGTTTGGTAATACGCCAATTTGGCCACTATTAGTAGATAAAATGATTTCTTTCACTTCACAATCCCAAATAATTCGCTTAGGAGTTAGTACATAAAGATTTAATTTCATTTCTTCAATTTGTTCTCCTCTTCTAAGTTTATAGCTTTCGTGCTAGCTTCATCGATGTTACCCACCAAATAAAAAGCCTGTTCGGGTAGGCCGTCTAATTCTCCGGAAAGGATTAGTTGAAATCCCCTAATTGTTTCTGCAAGACCAACATACTTTCCTGCAGAACCGGTAAAAACTTCTGCCACAAAGAACGGTTGTGATAAGAAACGTTCAATTTTTCGTGCTCTTGCTACAGTTAAACGATCCTCCTCCGATAATTCATCCAACCCAAGAATTGCGATAATGTCCTGAAGTTCTTTGTAACGTTGTAAAGTTTGCTTAACTCTTTGCGCAGTTTCATAATGTTCGTTGCCAACGATCCGAGGCTGTAACATAGTTGAGGTTGAATCTAAAGGATCTACTGCTGGATAAATACCCTTGGAAGCTAATCCTCTGGAAAGTACGGTAGTAGCATCCAAATGTGCAAATGTTGTGGCAGGAGCAGGGTCGGTCAAATCGTCCGCAGGTACATAAACCGCTTGGATCGAAGTTATAGATCCCTTTTTGGTAGAAGTAATTCTTTCTTGCAAAGAACCCATTTCTGTACTAAGAGTAGGTTGATAACCCACTGCGGAGGGCATTCTCCCTAATAAAGCGGATACCTCCGATCCTGCTTGAACAAAACGAAAGATATTATCGATGAATAGAAGCACGTCTTGCTTATTAACATCTCGGAAATATTCTGCCATAGTTAGGGCAGTTAAACCAACTCTCATACGAGCTCCCGGCGGTTCATTCATTTGGCCATAGACTAGAGCTACCTTTGATTCCTCAATATTTTTTTCATTAATTACTCCGGATTCCTTCATTTCCATATAAAGATCATTTCCTTCACGAGTCCGTTCCCCTACTCCGCCAAATACGGATACGCCTCCATGAGCTTTAGCAATGTTGTTGATTAATTCCATGATGAGTACTGTTTTCCCTACTCCAGCCCCCCCAAATAGTCCGATTTTTCCCCCACGTCGATAAGGAGCTAAAAGATCGACCACCTTAATACCTGTTTCAAAGATGGATAATTTCGTATCTAACTCGATAAAGGCAGGCGCAGATCTATGAATAGGGAATGTTGCACTAGTATCTACAGGACCCAAATTGTCAATAGGTTCCCCAAGAACGTTGAAAATTCGTCCGAGAGTAGCTCCACCGACTGGAACACTGAGAGGAGCTCCCGTGTCAATCACTTCCATTCCTCTCATCAACCCGTCTGTAGCACTCATAGCTACAGCTCTAACTCGATTATTTCCTAATAATTGTTGTACCTCACAAGTCACATTAATTTGCTTACCGGCAGTGTCTCCACTCTTGACTACCAAAGCGTTATAAATATAAGGTAACTTGCCTGGGGGAAAAGTGATATCCAGCACGGGTCCAATAATTTGATCGATACGCCCTGTGCTTTTTTCTTCAATTGTGGAAACCCCGGGACGAGAAGTAGTAGGATTGGTTCTCATAATTATCACATAATTTTCAAAAAAAAAGGAATTTGTCGAAATTTTTCTTTTTTTCTTGTTGAATAATGCCAAATCAAATCCAAAAAAAGAGCCAAAAATCCAAAAGTCAAAAGGAAATGAATTAGTTAATTCAATAAGAGAGAAAAGGGGACCAGGACTTGATTTCGTTGCCCAAGCGAATCCCATTCAATCGTTTACTCATGGAATGAGTCCGTTGGAAAGTTCAATCAATCTTTTTTTCATATACATTTCGCCTTTTGTGGAGGATCTGTCCCTACTCTACTTTCCTATCTAGGACTTCGATATACAAAATATATACTACTGTGAAGCATAGATTGCTGTCAACAGAGAATTTTCTTAGTATTTAGGTATTTACATTCAAAATAAGAAAGGGGCCTATTAAGAACTTGTAAAATAAGGATTAGGGATTGATTTGGGTTGCGCTATATCTATCAAAGAGTATACAATAATGATGGATTTGGTGAATCAAATCCATGGTTTAATAACGAACCATGTTAACTTACCATAACAACAACTCAATTCCTATCGAATTCCTATAGTAGAATTCCTATAGGATAGAACATACACAGGGTGTACGCATTATATATGAATGAAACATATTCATTAACTTAAGCATGCCCTCCATTTTCTTTAATGAGTTGATATTAATTGAATATCCTTTTTGTTTTAAAAGATTTTTGCAAAGGTTTCATTTACGCCTAATCCATATCGAGTAGACCCTGTCGTTGTGAGAATTCTTAATTCATGAGTTGTAGGGAGGGACTTATGTCACCACAAACAGAAACTAAAGCAAGTGTTGGATTTAAAGCTGGTGTTAAGGATTATAAATTGACTTACTACACCCCGGAGTATGAAACCAAGGATACTGATATCTTGGCAGCATTCCGAGTAACTCCTCAGCCGGGGGTTCCGCCCGAAGAAGCAGGGGCTGCAGTAGCTGCCGAATCTTCTACTGGTACATGGACAACTGTTTGGACTGATGGACTTACCAGTCTTGATCGTTACAAAGGACGATGCTATCACATCGAGCCCGTTGTTGGGGAGGAAAATCAATATATCGCTTATGTAGCTTATCCATTAGACCTATTTGAAGAGGGTTCTGTTACTAACATGTTTACTTCCATTGTGGGTAACGTATTTGGTTTCAAAGCCCTACGCGCTCTACGTCTGGAGGATCTGCGAATTCCCACTACTTATTCAAAAACTTTCCTAGGTCCGCCTCATGGTATCCAAGTTGAAAGGGATAAGTTGAACAAGTACGGCCGTCCTTTTTTGGGATGTACTATTAAACCAAAATTGGGATTATCCGCAAAAAATTATGGTAGAGCGTGTTATGAGTGTCTACGCGGTGGACTTGATTTTACCAAAGATGATGAAAACGTAAACTCACAACCATTTATGCGCTGGAGGGACCGTTTTGTCTTTTGTGCCGAAGCTCTTTATAAAGCACAGGCCGAAACCGGTGAAATCAAGGGGCATTACTTGAATGCGACTGCAGGTACATGCGAAGAAATGATTAAGAGAGCTGTATTTGCGAGGGAATTAGGGGCTCCTATTGTAATGCATGACTACTTAACTGGGGGATTCACCGCAAATACTAGTTTGGCTCATTATTGCCGCGACAATGGCCTACTTCTTCACATTCACCGGGCAATGCATGCAGTTATTGATAGACAGAAAAATCATGGTATGCATTTTCGTGTATTAGCTAAAGCATTGCGTATGTCTGGGGGAGATCATATCCACGCCGGTACAGTAGTAGGTAAGTTAGAAGGGGAACGCGAAATGACTTTAGGTTTTGTTGATTTATTGCGCGATGATTTTATTGAAAAAGATCGTGCTCGCGGTATCTTTTTCACTCAGGACTGGGTATCCATGCCAGGTGTTATACCGGTGGCTTCAGGGGGTATTCATGTTTGGCATATGCCAGCTCTGACCGAAATCTTTGGAGATGATTCTGTATTACAATTTGGTGGAGGAACTTTAGGACATCCTTGGGGAAATGCACCTGGTGCAGCAGCTAATCGGGTGGCTTTAGAAGCTTGTGTACAAGCTCGTAACGAAGGACGCGATCTTGCTCGTGAAGGTAATGAAATTATCCGAGCAGCTTGCAAATGGAGTCCTGAACTAGCCGCAGCTTGTGAAGTATGGAAGGCGATCAAATTCGAGTTCGAGCCGGTAGATAAACTAGATAAGTAGATAAAACTAGATATAAAGAAGGTCTAAATAAAAAAGAAGCGAAATAGAAAGAGAAAAAATCAGTTACGAAATGCAGTAATTCTTCTTTATTCTTCTAATTGATTGCAATTAAACTCGGCTCAATCTTTTTTTTTTTAAGATTGAGCCGAATAAAAATAGATCTTGATACGATCATGAGACTTGACAAATAGAGATTCCTCTATTCTATATATTTAGAATATATAAAAGTATAATACAATAAATAAATACAAATATAGTATTATCATATGATAATGGAATCAAATACGCAGTATTTACAGAAAAAGGTCTTTATTTATTGTATTGGGAAAGAATCAATGAAAAAAGATTAGGAATCGCAATGCTACTATACGCGTCCGGAGGAGTATTCGGAATAATATTCTTCTATAATCCATTCTTGCGTCTTGCGCGGGGTCTTACTAATAGGACTTCGCTGCACGGGACGGGTCTTCATCGAAAAGCTAACTCCACCCGGCATTTTCATACCCTTTAGGTGGTATATCGCCTTAAAAAGTCTAAGGGGGTAGTATGAGATCTGTAGTAAGTAAGATAATTTGCCCTTTGATTTTGATTGAGTATGCTATTTTTCCGCCTTTACCGCGCATTATTGTATGAGCTTCTAGAGGATAGAGGACCGCGTATGCAGGAAGAAAATTACAGCTTAATAAAAAAGTCTAAAAAAGCTTCAACTTTATGGCACTATCAATCAACTAAAAAGCCCTATGTATGAATCCTTACAACCGGTGGGATAGGATAAGAGCGAGTTTCGGTATACTGGGGCTGGGGGATATCCTTATTTCAAAACCTGACGCGCATCTTGCGTTTGTAGGGGTCCGAGAGTGGTTGAAGAAGTATTGCATGTGGAAGTAGGTAGACGAAACTTATTTAGGATTCGAAATGGGCGCATTCGACTAAAAGTCGTACTGAGACCTTTTTAAAAGGGTATTCTGAAAGAGGTATTTCATTTTCACAATCGCTTTCTTTTGAATCCAATTTCAAGTTCGATTAGAAGGATAGAAAGGCCGTGAGGACGGGAAAAGCAAAATCAAATCTTTTGAATTTTTAATTAGTTCTCTTTTTTTGCAATTTTCTTAATTATCCATTCCATTCATTTTTTTTTATAGAATACTTTAGTATTCTATAAAAAATCTTTATTTTGCAAACTAAAAAATACAATAGTCAATATTCCTTATAATAGATATACTTAATTATATTATAAGAATCTTAAGATATTTTTCGAATAGATAGAAATAGTAAATTTGAATTGAGACACCTATTCTATGACGGATTTTAACTTACCTTCTATTTTCGTGCCTTTAGTAGGCTTAGTATTTCCGGCAATTGCAATGGCTTCTTTATTTCTTTATGTGCAGAAAAATAAGATTGTCTAGAACCGACGGGGGCGAATTTTCTCAATGTATTTCCACGCAGGATCATAATACAGATATTTTTTAGTTTAAGTAATATAATATGGTAGGGTATGTGGTTCTTTCTACACACAAACGAAAAACGGCTATGGATGCGGATATAGGCTACGAGCATAAATGCATGCATATGCGGAGCCGGGTATAGCGAGTTTTATTTTAAGTGGATCAACTAATATTTTTTGAATAGAAAGTCAATGTATCTAACCAATTATTTCACAGGAGTACTCGTTGCTGAAGGCGATTTCAGAATCAAAAAAAGTAAAGTCAAAATCATTTAGCTTATTCTCTCAATTTCAATCGACCGCTGCTGGATTTAGTATATCTAATATGAATTGGCGATCAGAACACATATGGATAGAACTTCTAAAAGGTTCTCGAAAAAGAGGTAATTTTTTCTGGGCCTGTATTCTTTTTCTAGGTTCACTAGGATTCTTATCAGTTGGGGCTTCCAGTTATCTTGGTAAGAATATGATATCTGTACTTCCATCTCAACAAATTCTTTTTTTTCCACAGGGGGTCGTGATGTCTTTCTACGGAATCGCGGGCCTATTCATTAGCTCCTACTTGTGGTGCACTATTTTGTGGAATGTAGGCAGTGGTTATGACCGATTCGATAGAAAAGAGGGAATAGTGTGCATTTTTCGTTGGGGATTCCCTGGAATAAAACGTCGCGTCTTCCTTCGATTCCTTATGCGGGATATCCAATCAATTAGAATTCAGGTTAAAGAGGGTCTTTATCCTCGTCGTATCCTTTATATGGAAATCCGGGGCCAGGGGGTCATTCCCTTGACTCGTACTGATGAGAAGTTTTTTACTCCACGAGAAATAGAACAAAAAGCTGCCGAATTGGCCTATTTCTTGCGTGTACCAATTGAAGTATTTTGAGTACCGATTGCATTTTTTTGAAATGAATTGAATGAGGACGAATTGGAAGAAGATTTTCTCAACACGGGGAGGAGGTCCCTTCGAAATTGGATTCGTTATTGTAAGGGGATTTTCGAGTATTTATCTAAAGGAAGGAACAAACGAGGATAAGAGAAAATTGCTTCTAATTTGTTTTGTCCAAGTGAGATATATGGCATAATATTCTTCCATTTTCATCCGAAAGCGCTTTTTTTATTCTATTTCTCTATTCCATCTAGATCTAAGAAAGAACCCAATGCAATGAAATTCCACTAGTATACAAAAAAGAGAAATAGATACAAGGTCTCAAACCTTGTTATAGAATTTTTGCTTCAAAGAAAAAGAAATATCATATAGAGTCAGCGAATGAAATAGAGTCAGCGAATGAAGCGGATTCATTAACAACTCAATTTACAGATCAAAAATGAAAAAAAAGAAAGCATTGCCTTCTTTCCTATATCTTGTATTTATCGTACTTTTGCCCTGGGGGGTCTCTTTCTCTTTTAACAAATGTCTGGAACTTTGGATTAAGAATTGGTGGAATACCAGGCAATCCGAAACTCTCTTAACTGATATTCAAGAGAAAAAGGTTCTAGAAAGATTCATAGAATTAGAAGAACTTTTTCTCTTGGACGAAATGATAAAAGAGAAACCGAAGACACATGTACAAAAACCTCCTATAGGAATACACAAGGAAATAATACAATTGGCCAAAATAGATAATGAGGATCATCTCCATATCATTTTGCATTTCTCGACAAATATAATCTGTTTGGCTATTCTAAGTGGTTCTTTTTTTCTGAGTAAAGAGGAACTTGTCATTTTGAATTCTTGGGTTCAGGAATTCTTCTATAACTTAAATGACTCAATAAAAGCTTTTAGTATTCTTTTAGTTACTGATTTTTTTGTTGGATTTCACTCCACCCGCGGTTGGGAACTACTAATTCGTTGGGTCTACAATGATCTTGGATGGGCTCCTAACGAGCTAATTTTCACTATTTTTGTTTGTAGTTTTCCAGTGATTCTAGATACATGTTTGAAATTTTGGGTCTTTTTTTATTTAAACCGTCTATCTCCTTCGCTTGTAGTCATTTATCATTCAATTAGTGAAGCATAAACTCATTTGATCTCCTGATATTAATCAAATTAGCATCTTTCTTCTTTTAGAAAGAAAGCCCTTTTCCTTTTTAGCAAAATTCTTTCTATTTCTACCTGCTCAAGGTATTCATCATTCCAGTACAACTGTTGCAGTAGAATGACAACAGACTCGTGTATAGGGAACTAGATTAGCTTAGCTACCTATCTAATTTATTGTAGAAATTCCGGGATCTGCGATTGGACATGGAAAATAGAAATACTTTTTCTTGGGTAAAGGAACAGATGATTCGATCGATTTCTGTATCGATCATGATATACGTAATAACTCGGACATCTATTTCAAATGCATATCCCATTTTTGCGCAGCAGGGTTATGAAAACCCACGAGAAGCAACCGGACGAATTGTATGTGCCAATTGCCATTTAGCTAATAAGCCCGTGGATATTGAAGTTCCCCAAGCTGTGCTTCCCGATACTGTATTTGAAGCAGTTCTTCGAATTCCTTATGATATGCAACTGAAACAAGTTCTTGCTAATGGGAAAAAGGGAGGGTTAAATGTGGGTGCTGTTCTTATTTTGCCCGAGGGATTCGAATTAGCGCCGCCCGACCGTATTTCTCCTGAGTTGAAAGAAAAGATAGGAAATCTCTCTTTTCAGAGTTATCGTCCCGATAAAAAAAATATTCTTGTGATAGGCCCTGTTCCCGGTCAGAAATATAGTGAAATCGTCTTTCCCATTCTTTCCCCCGATCCTGCTACGAAGAAAGACGTTCATTTCTTAAAATATCCCATATATGTAGGGGGAAACCGAGGAAGGGGACAGATCTATCCTGATGGTAGTAAGAGTAACAATACGGTCTATAATGCTACGTCAACAGGTATAGTAAGAAAAATACTACGTAAAGAAAAGGGGGGATATGAAATATCCATAGTCGATACATCGGATGGACGCCAAGTGATTGATATTATACCTCCCGGGCCAGAACTTCTTGTTTCAGAAGGGGAATC